AATTAATTTCAACGATGTATTAATTTTAACTAAAGATCTCTTTTTTACCCTTCTTCAATATTAAATATTCAATATATATATATTCATATTTATAATTTATATTTAGAAAAACGTCGATTATTGTAATTGTGACAAACAGGTTGATGGGGAAAAAAGACTCCCCCATCTCCAAAACAAGAAAATATACTAACAAAGGCTCAAGTTTTGTATCTTGTCTTTATTCTTTTTTCAAAAGCTTTTTATAATTTACTAACCCCTAAACCGAAGAATTATTATTATACATATCCTAATAGCGAAGCGAGTTATAGTTCATATTGATTAGCAACAAACAATAGGTTTGTTGATTTCCTATTAAGAATGAAATGGGCCTATTTTTATATTCGGATTATTCCAATGTTTTATTTTATGACTTTTTTTGTCGCACAAAAAAACTTTTTGAGTTTCCGGTAGAAAGAGATTTACCTAATGACAACGCTTTTAAGGCTGCCCAATATCCCTTCCCTTTCCAAATATTTTTACGAATACGCTTTTTTGATATAGAAGTACGTTTTTTTGGAACTGCCATTTAAAAATTCAGAGGTTACTCGTTGTTATAGTTGGATGTGAAAGACATCTATTGGTCAAAACGAATATATTCATTATCTAGTTATTTTATTATTTTATAGAGAATAATTAGAGAATATAATATATATTATCTAGAGAAAACAAAAAAACATATATATATAGATAAAAAATATGCGAAAATCATACAAAATCTTACTATAAAAATATAATTAAATTTTTTTTTCTACATAAAATAGACCGAAGGATTTAAGAACCCATTGCCTAATGAAAAGCCTAATGAAAACTTTAAATTTTTCTATTAATTGGTCAAACTTGAGTAAAGAATACTTCGAAATTCCATTTTAAAATTCGAATCAAACTAGTAATTAAATAAATGAATCTGTTAAAAGATACACGTTTTGTTAAAAAAAATCTTCGTTATTTTTTTATTAAATTTGATTTTATTTTACCCCCTTTTTTGATAAATATAAAAATAAATCTTATAGAAAATATAAAATGTTAGATATTATAGTGTTTCCTATAAATGTTTTTTTATTGAAACGTAAACTAATCAATCAGTTTCATACTGAAACTAGTTAATGATTTGGAACAAACTGACTAAAAAGCCAGATTTGTACAAAAATTGTACCTTTGTTAATCCTATGATTCATATCGATTCATATCAGATTTCTTTTTAGTGTAATTTTTTATCATTACTTTATGAATATAAAGTGATTTAATAATAATGAAATTTTGTATTTTCGTTATTTTAAGAAAAATCTTAGTTAATAACTAAATTTGTATAAACAAATCTTAGTTAATAACTAAATTCGCTTTTTATGAGCAAGTAGGTCATATCATTTGCCCAATTGTAACTTCTTTATTTTAATATTAATATTTAATTTGGAAAGACTCAGATAATATATAAAATTCGAAAAATATCTTTAAGTTAGTACATCTCTTGATTTTTTTATTGACCCCTTTTGTTTTGAAATTGAAAGGGGGTAGGATCCAGTAAATCGGAAACAATCAATTAAGAATAAAAAACTTTTTTATGGAACAGACATATCAATATTCGTGGATAATCCCTTTCCTTCCACTTCCAGTTCCTATGTTAATAGGAGCGGGACTTCTTCTTTTTCCGTCGGCAACAAAAAGTCTTCGCCGTATGTGGGCTTTTCAAAGTGTTTTTTTGTTAAGTATAGTCATGATTTTTTCGATCAATCTGTTTATTCAGCAAATAAATGGCAGTTCTATCTATCAATATGTATGGTCTTGGATCATTAATAATGATTTTTCTTTAGAATTCGGTTACTTGATCGACCCGCTTACTTCTATTATGTCAATATTAATCACTACTATTGGAATTATGGTTCTTATCTATAGTGATAATTATATGTCGTATGATCAAGGATATTTGAGATTTTTTGCTTATATGAGTTTTTTCAGTACTTCTATGTTAGGATTAGTTACTAGTTCTAATTTGATACAAATTTATATTTTTTGGGAATTGGTAGGAATGTGTTCATATCTATTAATAGGGTTTTGGTTCACACGGCCTGTTGCTGCAAATGCTTGCCAAAAGGCATTTGTAACTAATCGTGTTGGGGATTTTGGTTTATTATTAGGAATTTTAGGTTTTTATTGGATAACAGGGAGTTTCGAATTTCGAGATTTATTCAAAATATTCAATAACTTGATTTCTAATAATCATAATGAAGTAAATTTTTTATTTGTTACTTTCTGTGCCGTTCTATTATTTTCCGGTGCGGTTGCTAAATCTGCACAATTTCCCCTTCATGTATGGTTACCGGATGCCATGGAGGGGCCTACTCCTATTTCGGCTCTTATACATGCTGCTACTATGGTAGCTGCGGGCATTTTTCTTGTAGCTCGGCTTATTCCTCTTTTCAGAGTCATCCCTCACATAATGAATTTCATCTCTTTGGTAGGAGTA